GTCGACGTTGGTTGATCATTTTTAACGTCTCTAATTCAAAACCGAACATGAAATTTTTCTTTCATTCGGCTCCTTTATGGAAGATCGATGTATTCCCAGAAATAAAATGACATCCATAACATCTATGTCAGCTTTTTTATCTGAATTCATTCAAATCTACTCGCTTTCTAGATGATCCCTCTAGAGGAGGAGAATTATATCAACTCTGTCTAGTTTCTTCGTTCCCTATTTCTACTCACAGGATCCTGAGGAAAAGAATTTGGTTTCCACCGAGCGGAAACAATATGCCGATGGTTCTAGTAAACCAAAACCACCGTTTTATAGCTAAAAGCTTCAATCTCCCTTTTACAACACAAAAATTGAAGATCTAGTTACGATTGGAAATAAACTTTTGTATCTTTATCCATGTATCCTTGACTCATACTCATTCAATTGGAAGAGTTGATCCAATGCAAAAAAATTATGCTTCACGATTCCATAATCCAATTTTATCTTTATTCAATTTATAATTGACCTTTGGATAAAAATCGTGAGAATGTATATTCTTCCTCAAATATGCCATTGAGAGGTAAAGGATTAAACCTTTTTAAGAAATAAAGTTTTGATTCGGAATATGAAAAAACCGAAAGACCCCTTAACTATTTAAGTTGTTAATAGAACGAATCACACTTTTACCACTAAACTATACCCGCTACAATTTATATATTGTATATAAATGGAGGAACATTTGTCGAACAAAGAGATGAGATACAATCAAGATAGCATCAGAATCATGAAAATGCTAGTGTTTACGTATATTTTGCCCCCCGGAAACTTGATAAAAAAAAATAGGCGAATAGCAAAAAGCTTATCTTATTTAAATAAGATAAAAAGTTATAATTATACTTTTCGTTTGCTGGGAAGTCATTACTGAGAGTTCCGGTCCGAAGGAGTCATTGAAGCCGGATCATCCAAATGATCAATTCTGTATACACAGTTCTTTTCGACTTTCCTTTAAACTGTCAGATCTTATGAATTTAGGTCAATTGATCTCAAGTGTTCAAATAAAGCTTGTTCTTTTAATTGAACAAGTACAAGTAAATGATCTATTTATAATTGATTATAAATAATCAATATGAAAAATATGTATGTTTATATAGTTGAGGTTATTTTTTATTTAATATATGTATGTGTATGTGTATGTGTTTTTTTAGTCCACTTTTTTCAGTAAGTAAATTTTTATTTATAAAAGAATAAAAAAAAGAACATTAAGAAGAAAATATAAAATATTTATTATTAATAATAAGAAATGATGAAACTTCCATCATAGGAATGGGGATGGAAATTGCCCTTGTTGCTTCTTTAATAACAAGTATTTATGATTTGATATCAAATCATAATTGAATTGGTTGATCCATGAATGATTGATTCATTGAAACTAAAAATAAGTAATGGCCCGGCCAGTACTCCAGTACTTAAATTGGGCCGGGGGAATAAATCTTTTGTACAAAAGAAAATCAATAAGGCATTTTTTCTATTGGTGATATCTCTTTCGAATCATTATATAAATTGAATTGCGGATCAAATTTGTAAATATCTTTAAATATTTTAATATATATTTATATATATATATATATATATATAGAATTTATATAATATAGTATAGAAATAATATAGTATAGAATTTATATAATTAATTCTCTTTTTTTTATATTGGTTATATGCTATTTTTCTATCCTTCTAATAAGGAAAGAAAACTGGGGTTTTTTTGATCAATCTTTACTTCAACTTCGCGTGTCACATCACATAAAAAATTTTTCAAATTGGAATTTGGAGAGATGGCTGAGTGGACTAAAGCGTCGGATTGCTAATCCGTTGTACGAATTATTTGTACCGAGGGTTCGAATCCCTCTCTCTCCGCTCTATCTAATCACTTGAAACTTTTAAATTCGAAAAAATATCAATCAATCCCTTATATTTTATCATCAAAAAAATAAGAAAAAAGAAAGGAAAAACAAAAAAGATCTTATGGTTATTCCTCACGTCCAGGATTGCGCCCTGGATCATTAGATAAGAATCCGAAAATGAAGAGAGAAACAAAGAATATCACTACTGTATAAACGAAGAGTTTGAGAGTAAGCATTACAAAATCTCCAAGATTTTTTTTTATGGGAATGGATTACCTAATTTTTTTGGACCACATATGCTATTTTAACATGACACCTCACAATCACAATAAAAAAAAAAATTTTCACTAATTTATTTGTAATAAGATTCTGAGTCCTTCGTTAGAAAAATTTTCTTGTTACCCCCACAATTACAATTAGGTATTGTGGAAGACCTAATAAAGTCTTTGTTCACTGGAAGGTCAGAGTTAGAACAAGGAAATAAATGGATTCAAATTAATTACTATGGTTATTCAATATAAAAAATTTCTATTTTTTGAATCGAGGGTTCATAATGTAAGACTATCCAATCCTATTAATTTTTTTGATCAAAAAAATCATGAATTTAGGAAAGTATTAAAGATTTCAGCGAAAACTTACAGCGGCTTGCCAAACAAAGGCTAAGAGAAAAAAGAATAAAGGTATGATGGGCATAACGTCTACGATTGGATTGAAAAAGGCATAAGCCTCGGGCAATTTGGCGAAGAAAAAACTACTTGAATAAAGGGCATAATTAAGACAGATACAGATTAAACTAAAGATATTAAGCATAACAAAAATTTGGTTCTTGTAGATTAGATAATTTGATTTTGATTGAGTTACTTTATATAATATAAGGTAAAAAGGGGCAGGTCAAAAAAATCCCCTTTTTCTATTCTTAAACGAGAATACAAGGAATTATACTTTCATACAATATTTTAATTTCATTTTATGTAATGATCAATAAATTTTTGATTATTCTATATCGACATGTGTCATGTCGAATCCTAGCAACAAGATTTCCCGTATGTATCTTATTTAGGTTGGGCTGGAATTGACGAATAACCAAAACTAATAATAGTCTTTATAAGTGTCGAATAGAAATCTAAATGGGGCGTGGCCAAGCGGTAAGGCAACGGGTTTTGGTCCCGTTACTCGGAGGTTCGAATCCTTCCGTCCCAGATCGTTTCAATCAGAAACGACAAATGGAATCACATTGTATCCGACAGTAAACATAAAATTGTTAAAGAAAAAGAAAATCTTTATAAATATAAATGAATAAATGAACGAACAAGTCTATATATTATGTATTGTTATTGTCCTATTTTAGTAAAAATCATTCGGTTAAGTGAAAAAGAATCCGAAATTCCTTAAATATCCATAATTACTTATGGATTACTTACGGGAAAAATATTGTATATGATAGATACGAAAAAATAAGAATAAGAGGAGTATGATTTTCTCTTTTCAGATGAAAGAATAACGACCTTAATCTTACCTTACACGATACCTTTTCTATTCCATGCCCATGAAAGCCAATAAACTTTATTCCCAATCTATCTATGTTTTAAATTAAACAATTTATAATTCAATTGAACATGATGAAAATTTGTACCTCTTTAGTGAATGAGATATCTGCTAAAAATTTGGAGTTATTCATTGTGAGTGCGTCGACTTGTTGATTGAATTAGAGATCAAATTCAGTCATGAACGAAAATATGTTTTCCGGCTATAACCCGAAGTCGGAGATTCTTTAAACTATTTTTACGGAATTTTTCATGATATGAATCTTTGGTACTCAAAAGAAGTGTGATAAATCGATATTGTCGAGAAACTTCCGACCTTTCCAGGTCATTGGAATAGCTTATTTAGTTAAAATGATTTTGTTCCGGGATTTTGAATACCTTAAATACCTTTAAGGTCCTTCTTTTTCTTTTGAGGTTTATAGCTTATTTGGTCGAGAAAGATGGGCCTCCATCATTTCATGATTGGTCGTCCCGAACAATCTATTAAAGATATAAATAAGTCTTAAGCAAACTCGTTTATTCGTCTTTTTTTTTTTATTAATTTATATGATATGGGGTTCAAAAATTGTTTTTGAGCCCTCTCCAGAAAATACTTATCTATCCATAGATAGATAGAAAATATGGACTATACTATTACTATATAGTAATAATACTATTATAGTTATAGTATAGTATTATGTACCGGTATATACTGTTCGACCCAATGACTATTCATCATTCTATATTGAATCAATTTCATATTATATTGGTTCGAAATGAAATTAGAGAAATGTTATGGTAAAACTTCGTTTGAAACGATGTGGTAGAAAGCAACGTGCGACTTGAAGGACATGATCGGCTGTGGATTCTGACATCCACCATTTTCTATAAGAATGAAGATGCCCTCAGCTCGACATAGTTTGTTCTATTCCACTAGGAACCTAATTTGTGTTAGGTACTAATTTAAATAGTACATGATGAAGCTCGAGTAGAAAAAGTAAAAGTATTGATTCATTTATCGGGGAGAAGAATCTAGGGTTAGTGACAATTAATAAGTTGGACCAACTTTGTAAGTATATCCTCAATATATAAATCGAAAGGGTAAAATTAAAACAAGTAAAAAACGCAAAAGGTATGTTGCTGCCGTTTTGAAAGGAATAAGGATCACCGAAGTCATGTCTAAACCCAATGATTTCACAAAGCAAAGATAAAGGATTCCGGAACAAGGAAACACTATTTTCAATTGTCTCAACAATTGTATCAGAATCAGAATGAAGAATCAAAAAAGATTCGAGACGAGATAAACAAAGGAGGTTAGAGACAGCTCAATAAATGTCTAAGGAGTTCCCCTCGAACTCTTTCAGAATTACTCAACTTGAGTTATGAGTACGACTGAGATTTACTTTTTCTGTAAGGAATAAGAAAACCACTTAAATCATATTTTAATTTATGATTTTATAGATCCATGGGCCAATTATATACTTAAATATAGAGAAATTAGAATCATTTTTCTCGAGCCGTATGAGGAGAAAACCTCCTATACGTTTCTAGGGGGGGTGAATTGTTTATCTACATCTATCCCGATGAGCCATCTATCGAATCGTTGCAATTGATGTTCGATCCCGAAGAGACGGAAGAGATCTTCGAAAAGTGGGTTTTTACGATCCGATAAAGAATCAAACTTATTTAAACGTTCCTGTTATTCTATATTTCCTTGAAAAGGGCGCTCAACCTACAGTAACTGTTCATGATATTTTAAGGAAGGCAGAATTCTTTAAAGAAGGAACTTCGAGTTAATTATGAATTTTCATTAAAAATTTTCAAATTTCAATAAAAATAAAGTAAAAAAAAAAGATAGAGGGTAACTAGCCTCTATCTTTGTGTAATTATTTCCCCGGAATTTACCGACAAAGGCGGGATACATTTTTCTTATGATATCTCTATTGATTGAATGAGCTCGAGATTTTTTCTCTATCCCTTCCTTATTTTTCCATTCAAATTTCTTATTTCTCTTCTTATTTCTCTTATGCTAATCCAACGCAAGGCTTTTTTTTTAGAAAAAAAAAAATAATGGATTTTCTCAATATTCCATTCATATTGACAATGTTGTATTGAACCAATATAATTCGATCGTAGATAAAGAAATCCGTTTATCCCTACCCCATATTGGTTCTTTCCTTCACTTAAATCAAATGAGGGAGGGTTTTGCTGGATTTATTGTAATACAAGACATATTTTCTTAACAACAAAAAAACATACACAACGGATCAAGAGAAAAATGGGTGTCAATTTGAAAATCTATATCGGATTGGGAATCTATTGTTTTTTAATCCGATCCGCTCATTTTTATATTTTTATGTTTATTACAATTACAAATTGATCAACAAATCTTTCTTTTACATTTCGATTTGTTGCTAGTTCAATGTTTTGATTTTGACGGAGTTCTCCGCAGTACAATCCAATTAAATTTTTGCATTTCGATCGTATCTACACTAACACTAATATATATATATATATATATATATATATATTTTGATATATTTTTTATTTTCCGGGTTGCTAACTCAATGGTAGAGTACTCGGCTTTTAAGTGCGACTATGATCTTTTACACATTTGGATGAAGCAACGAATTCGTCCAGACTATTGGTAGAGTCTATAAGACCACGACTGATCCTGAAAGGTAATGAAGGAAAAAACAGCATGTCGTAATAAGATATAAATTGATTTATTAATCTATTTTTTTTTTATTCAAATAGAACTTTGAATTTATCCTTACTAGATCGTTACAAAATCAAAATATTGTGTTGATTTTTTTAAAGGGACAAAAGAAATTCACATTTACAATTTGGTCTAATGAATAAATGGATAGAGTCCTATGGCTCCAATTCTGGTAAAACAAAAAGCAACGAGCTTATGTTCTTAATTTGAATGATTACCCAATCTAATTAGACGTTAAAATAGATTAGTGCCTGATGCGGGAAAGGGTTCTCCTATGAGTGGACCATTGATTCTTTTTTTTTTGAATCCTAACTATTCTCCATTATGAATTGGAGACAGATGTGTAGAAGAAAGAGTATACTGATAAAGAGAATCTAATTTATTCCAAAATCAAAAGAGCGACCGGGTTGCAAAAATAAAGGATCTTGGACCCTCTGTTTATTATAATAAACATAAACCAATTCCAATTGGAGATAAAAAGATAGGAAAGAGATCTGTTGATTGGACTCCCCGTCTCGGGGTATATCTTTTGATTTATACTGAGTAGATAGTATACTATCTATTATAGTATATACATAATCTATACCCTGTTCTGACCATATTATATTGCACTATGTATCATTTGATAACCCAAGACACGCCCCCCTGTCTCCGTTTTAAATAGAGAAATTGAAATGGAAGAATTACAAGGATATTTAGAAAAAGATGGATCTCGGCAACAAAACTTCCTATATCCACTTATATTTCAAGAGTATATTTACACACTTGCTCATGATCATGGGTTAAATAGTTCGATTTTTTACGAACCCATGGAAATTGTGGGTTTAGGTTATGACAATAAATCCAGTTCCGTACTTGTGAAACGTTTAATTACTCGAATGTATCAACAGAATTCATTGATTTATTCAATGAATGACTTTAACCAAAATCGATTCGTTGGGCATAACAATTCTTTTTATTCCAATTTTTATTCTCAAATGGTATCAGAAGGTTTTGCAGTCATTGTGGAAATTCCATTCTCGCTTCGATTAGTACCTTCCTCCGAAGAAATACCCAAATCTCAGAATTTACGATCTATTCATTCAATATTTCCCTTTCTAGAGGACAAATTGTCGCATTTAAATTATGTCTTAGATATACTAATACCCTATCCTATTCATCTAGAAATCTTAGTGAAAATCCTTCAATGCTGGATCCAAGATGTTCCCTCTTTGCATTTTTTGCGATTCTTTCTCCATGAATTTCATAATTGGAATAATTTTATTACTCCGACTAAATCTATTTCTGTTTTTTCAAAAGAAAATAAAAGACTATTCCGGATCCTGTATAATTCTTATGTATCTGAATATGAATTTGTATTCGTTTTTCTTCG